AGCCCGAAACTCCCAGCGGATGGCCAGTGAGCTAAAAAAACGAAAGAATGGGTTACATTTTTCATATGCTCTCCTCTTATAGATAGGACGAACAAAGAACAAAGTTTTTCGATCACTTACTTCGCTCGCCCTTTTTTGATCGGTTTTTTTAATGCAATTTTTTTTTAATGCAAATAGATTCAATCTAGTAATTTATTTTAGATTAAGTCTTAGGTCTCGTTTGACCTGTGAAAGACCTCCTTTGTTGAAATGTTCTCAAAATTCCTAAAATAAAAGGAAAAAGACTTTCCACTGTCCTAAACTAAGGACGGGAAGGAAGAAGGCGAGCATATCCTCTAAATTGATCATCCTCAAATCAGCCCTTCCTGGGGTGGGGTATTGTCTGTCCCAATAAATAGATAATTCCAGGAGTAATAAATAGGAGTAAAGTATTGATATAATTGGAATTGCAGAAGCAAATACCAATTTACTAAAAAAAGAAAAAAGTATCTAATCTAAAGCACTCATTTTCTTTTTTAGGATTAAACAAAAGGGTTCGCAAATAAAAGTGCTAGTGCCACAACTAGTCCATAAATTGTTAAAGCTTCCATAAAAGCTAGACTAAGCAATAAAGTACCTCGTATTTTACCTTCTGCTTCTGGCTGTCTCGCAATACCTTCTACAGCTTGTCCTGCAGCAGTACCTTGACCAACTCCAGGCCCAATAGAAGCAAGCCCTACGGCCAATCCAGCAGCAATAACGGAAGCAGCAGCAATTAGTGGATTCATGGTGAGTTCCTCGTGTCAAAAAAAAAAAGAAATGGTTAAGGATACAATCAACCAAGAAATTCTTACTTCTAAGCTCTATTGGGGAGAAGTAACTAAAAAGTACAAATTGAAATGATAATCTGAATTGTCCGAACTACTTCGAGATCTCATTTTTAGTTTCTAATCATTAGAGGTTTGTGTAAATCCATATGATTCTTATTATTCTATTTCTCTTTCTTTCCAACCAACAACTCTTTCATTCCATCCTTCTTTCTTTACTCTTCGATATCCTTGAGTTCCTATTATTTCCCCTATAATCTAATCCATAATAAAAGACGAAATAGAGGAAGAACCCCTATTGAAATCGACCTAATCCAAATCCAATAGGAATTAAATCAAGATATACAATTGATAACAATATGCTGCATAGAACTGGATATGGAATCCAATTCCATATAGAGGGAATTCGATATATCGGATTAGATAATGAATCTAACTTAGGAATATATAATATCCCATATACACTTGTTTCTTCTATTTTGCGTATTTTCTTATTTTCTATTGAATCGGATTCGAAAATCATTCCTTAAAGTGGAAACCCGCACAAAAGATGACTGGACTTCTAGACATTAAGGATATAGATCTAGCCTGACTCCGCCCCCCTTAATGCATATATACTTTGACAATTCCGTAATATAGTCTATTCTCTCTCCTACAACTCTAGGTTGTATATTCATACGCATTTCTAACTATTTTGTTTTCCAACCAAGCGGATTATCTGGAACCATGCATGAATTGAGCTAAGCTAAAAAAAAAGATTATTTCGAAAACTAGTCAATTCAATGATGACCCTCCATGGATTCACCTATATAGGCTGCGGCTAACGTTGCAAAAATAAGAGCTTGAATACCGCTTGTAAATAATCCAAGAAACATGACCGGTATAGGGACTACTAAGGGGACTAAAGAAACAAGAACAACAACGACTAATTCATCCGCCAATATATTCCCGAAAAGTCGAAAACTAAGCGATAATGGTTTTGTGAAATCTTCTAGGATGTTAATTGGTAAAAGGATTGGAGTTGGTTTAATATATTTCTCGAAATAACTCAATCCTTTTTTGCTAAGACCCGCATAAAAATATGCCGCTGACGTGAGTAAAGCTAAAGCAACAGTAGTATTTATATCATTCGTGGGCGCTGCTAATTCCCCATGGGGTAACTGTATAATTTTCCAAGGTAAAAGAGCACCCGACCAATTCGAAACAAAAATAAAAAGGAACATAGTTCCAATAAAGGGAACCCAGGGACCATATTCTTCTCCAATCTGAGTTTTGCTCAAGTCTCGAATAAACTCAAGCACATATTCGAAGAAATTCTGACCGTCGGTCGGGATGGTTTGTGGATTCCGAACAGCTATGATAACTGAACCTAGCAAGATAGTAATTACGACCCAAGAAGTGATGAGTACTTGGGCATGAATTTGGAAACTTCCTATTTGCCAATAGAAGTGTTGGCCTACTTCTACACCCGATATATCGTATAACCCCTTGAGTGTTTTAATGGAACATGGTATAATATTCATATTGTCCTCTGATAAAAATTGAACTTCAAAAAAGGAATTCTTTTGATTCAACCATCTCTTTCTCAACTCAGCAACTTGAAGTATTAATCTTATATTTAGGATACCAAGAAATCACATCAGATCATAATATATATCAATACCCTCTAATATATATCAATATTCCCCTTCTTTTATCTATACAAAACAAAAAAGAATAGTAAGTGATCCCATAAATCTACGCAGTTGCCCAAGAATTCACTATTCTTCTTAATCAACGATTTCTTATATAGAGAGAACGGCCCTCACAAATTGCAAATACTAATTTGTTAAGAATCAATCGAATTGAAGTCATAGTGTCATCGTTGGCTGGAATCGATATATTCGCGAGATCTGGGTCACAATTTGTATCGACTAAAGAAATAGTAGGAATCCCCAAAATGGCACATTCCCGAAGAGCTATATACTCTTTTTGCTGATCGAGGACGATCACAATGTCCGGCAACCTCGTCATATATTTGATCCCGCCGAGATATCTTTGCAAGGTCGATAATTTTCTCTTCAAGATTGCCACATCTCTTTTTGGGAGATGGTGGAATTTTCCCATCTTTTCTTCTGCTCTTAAGTCTCTAAATTGAGAAAGTCTAGTTTTCGTAATCGACCAATTCGTTAACATACCACTGAACCACTTTTTATTAACATAATGACAACGAGCCCTTATTGCAGCTGATGCTACTAAATACGCTGCTCTTTTTTTGGTACCAACAATTAAGAAGCTTTTTCCCTGACTTGCTGCATCAAAAACTAAATCACAAGCTTCTGATAAAAAGCGAGCCGTTCTAGCGAGATTTGTAATATGAGTACCTTTACGCTTTGCCGAGATGTAAGGGGCCATTTTAGGATTCCATTTCTTAATACCATGACCAAAATGAACTCCCGCTTCTATCATCTCTTTCAAATTGATGTTCCAATATCTTCTTGTCATTTTTTCCACACTTCCTTTTGATTTTTTCTTTTTTTTTCATCCTACCATTCCATTACGGAATTTATTTCTTTTTGAAGATTAAGAAAGAGCCGAAATAGCTTGAAATAAATAATAATTGTTCCGATGTAACCTTCCACTGAGAATTGGCCATTGATACATGGTATAAACGTAACCTTAATGAATTAACTGACTTCTTTTACTTATTAAAATAAAAATCTAAAATCTGACCTGTTAGTGTTCTAAGGTCAAAAGTCTAGTTTAAAGTCAAAAAATCCGCTTTATGTATCCTTAAATCGTATAATTGGGGGTAAATGGGGGTTCTGATGTCTCATAGAAATTGTTTGTTACGTCAGAATCAGAAGAAACTAATTCTGTATGGAGAAACAAAATATCTCTCATTTCCGACGCGAATAGATTTTTTTTTTGAATTTCGAAATAAAGGTTCTTGTCTTGTGGGGAACGATGCACAAATTTTTGGAATCCGGTACCAACAGGTATAATCCCCCCCAGAACTACGTTTTCTTTCAGGCCTTTCAACCAATCAATACGACCTCGTAGGGCAGCTTTTGCTAAAACTCGAGCAGTTTCTTGAAAACTTGCTTCAGATATGAAACTTTGGGTATTCAGGGAAGCCCTTGTTATTCCCAATAAGATTGCCCGATAATAGATCGATTCATCCAAAGCTCGCCCTGCTCGTTCCGCTCGCAATAATCCGATTAATTCCCCAGGTGAAAAAACATTAGACATTCCATCTTCGGAAACCCGCACTTTTGATGTTACTTGGCGTATAATAATCTCTATATGTCTATTATGGATCTGTACCCCTTGGGATCGATAAACCTTTTGGATCTTATTAACCAAAGAGATACGACTTTGGGCTATGGTTAGCTCAGCTCCAATCAAGAATCCCCAGGGGACCCCAAGAATTCTTGGTATACGCTCATTCCAATCCTCAATTCTCCTTTCGAGATTCGGCGATAGTGAATCAATTGAACGCGCTTCAAAGATTTGTTCTACTTTTGGAAGACCTTGCGTTATGTCACTAGATCTCGATTTTTCATATATAAACGTAACTAACCTATCTCCTTTGTAAAGGATTTCTCCATAATGACCATGAACAGTTGCTCCTGTAGTGGCCAAATAAGGCTTAGCTGCTCTTATAACAAAGGAATCAATATTAACAATGAAAATTTGACCAGATTTTTTTATGTGCGATTTAAATAGACATACATTTTCGCAAATAAATTGTCCAAGGTGAATTATTGCCGATGTCTCCTCCCAAGAATCATGATGGAGAAAGTGCCAATTCAAATGGAATGGATCCAACATGATGTTACTATCGAAATTCGAAATCCTTTGATTTTCATCTATTAAAGAGTATTTAAGCCCTTGAAGTACTTGGAAGGTTTGTTTCAAATTGTCAAGGAACAAATATTTTTTTAACAGGATCTGATTATGCGTTAGTAAATAGTAAGATGAAGAAAAATTCGATATACTAGGTACAATAGCAGCTAAGGGCCCAAAAATATCTCGAATAGGAATTCTAGGATTCGATTCTTTTCCCGCATTGGGATATTTCGAATTCTTGAATAAACCAATTCTAGAACAGTTGGATGCCAACAAAATCATCAAAGATTGGTATTCTTTATTTCGATTCAACAAGGTGCCAATAGCTTCTTGATGTTGGCTAAGTGATTGAATCTTCGCCTTGGAATAAAAGGAATTGGTATTGGTGCGATCTAACCTATTATTGGGAATCGGTCCTGCACTTGTCCTATCATACCTTCTTCGTGTATACGAAATAGTGGACTTGACTAACTCAATTCTTAGGAAATCACGAATCAGATCATTTGCTCTTACCTCAACAAGGGAAGCACGAGCCTCCTCTTTTTCTTCTTGTTCCCAATTCACTACTAAGCAAGTTCGAACAAATTGACTATTCGTGTGATAAATTCTTTGAGTTAACTTGCTATTTTCATGAGAAATAAAATTGACAAGTCGAAGTTGGAGATTATCCTCTTCTTGCAAGAGATCCTGCGGGAAAAGTGTTGCTAAATTTCTCCCTTCGTCCATTTCATATGCGACTGCAGGTCGAACCGAAACAAAATACTTTTCCTTGCTCTTGAGAATTTTTTTCCGTTGAACATAGACCCAATTTTTCCTTTTTTTTGATTCCTTAGATTCTTTCTTTTCTCTTTCTGGTGGTATCAAACTACCACCTAATATCTTATCTGCTTCTTCAGGAAAATGAATATCTCCGGAAAAGATTTTGAGTTCCGTATGGCTTTTTTTTCTATTCACTCGGACCAATCCACCTAGTCGACTTCTTGTATTTTTTGTGAGTTGTGTATCCACTCCAATGATACTATTATCAAGTACCTTTAGGGATGAGGATCTGGGCAAGATATGCAGTTCTTGAAGAATGAAAAAAAACCGATCTAGTTCTTTTTGGTATTTTAGACTAAATTCTTTTGTTCCTCGATGCTCAATCAAACCCTCTTTTTTTAAGATGGAATCTTCCTCTGGGCTCCCGTATTCGTCCTCTGAGTCTTCTTCTGAGTCTTCCTCTAAAGTCCCATATTCGTCCTCTGAGCCTTCCTCCGGGCTCCCATATTCGTCTTCTGAGTCTTCCTCTAGAGTTCCATATTCGTCCTCTCGGGTCCTATATTCGTTCTCTGGGCTCCCATATTCGTCCTCTGAGTCTTCCTCTCGAGTCCTATATTCGTCTTCTAGGGTTTCATATTCGTCCTCTAGGATCCCATATTCATCTTCTAGGGTTTCATATTCGTCCTCTAGAGTCCTATATTCGTCTTCTAGGGTTTCATATTCGTCCTCTCGGGTCCTATATCCGTTCTCTGGGCTCCCATATTCGTCCTCTGAGTCTTCCTCTCGAGTCCTATATTCGTCCTCTAGGGTCCTATATTCGTCCTCTAGGGTCCTATATCTAAATTTCACAATTCCTGACCCCTTTTTATCTTTTCTGTATCGTGGATCGTCAAAATAAGCAAAAATAGTATTTCTACGTAAAACACCCATAAAGGGTATTTCAATAGAAATCCCCAAACAGGATATTAGTTCTTTCTCTTGTTCTTGATGATATTGTAATGGAATGACGAACCTATTTCTTCGCTTTTTCGCCAATAAATCCGAATTATCTTGAAGAATAGAAGGATAGACAAAATTCCAATGGCCGTTGGACATGATTCTATCCGGCGTTGAATAATCAAGAATTTCCCTATCTTTTTTACCAAAAGTATCCAACAGTCTATGTCTTACTTGATCATTAGCCATTGAGAGGTCAAAGATATATCTTCCGTCAACAGAAAAAGAATAAGTATTCATTTGATCTTGATCCTTGTGGAGCGAAAAAGACGCTATACTGGATCTGCACATACTTACTGACAATATCCATAAATGGCTTGTTTTTGGTAATCGACGAAGATTACCATATTGATATTCGGGCGCATGGTAAACATCAGTACTCCAGTGCATTTCCCCGTCTGATTCGGAATAAATATGCTTTTGTACCCTTTCTTTAAAATGCAAAGTGGACGTTCCGGCACGAATCTCCGCAATTACTTGTTCGGATTCTACATATTGATCATTTTGCACTAGAATCAAGCTTTTTGAGGGAATATTTACACTATATAGAATATCCTGACTCTGAATAGTTACATGCAAGTCTATATAACATAGAAAAGCAGGCTGCCCATGACGGGTACGTGTGGGGTGAACCAAATCCTCATTGAATTGGATTTTTCCATTCGAAGGGGATCGTACAAGGTCGGCAGTACCCCCTGTGAATACTCCACCAGTATGAAAAGTTCTTAATGTTAGTTGAGTCCCTGGCTCCCCAATTGATTGACCCGCAATAATACCTACGGCTTCCCCTAATTCGACCAGATCGCCATGAGTGGGACTCCGACCATAACATAATTGACAGATCCAAGATGTGCTCCGGCAAGTAAAGGGGGTTCTAATATATATTGGTTGTGCTCGAAATGGTTGTGCTCGAAAGGCAGTTATGAATCGATTGACTAATCCAATTCCAATATCTTGATTTCGAGCGGCAATGCATCGTGAACCGATATATATATCGTCTGCTAATACACGACCAATTAGTGTTTGGACAAAAAGTTTTTCCGTCATCCCATTTTGAGGACTCACAGAAATACCTCGGATAGTACCACAATCTCTTCTACGCACAATAATATGTTGAACTACTTCAACAAGTCTACGTGTAAGATATCCAGCATCCGCTGTTCGTACAGCAGTATCTACAACCCCTTTACGGGCTCCGTAGCAGGAAATTATATATTCTGTCAAAGAAAGTCCCTCGCGTAAATTGCTTTGAATAGGTAAATCAATCATTTGTCCTTGAGGATCCGCCATTAATCCTCTCATACCTACTAATTGGTGTACTTGAGATGCATTTCCTCTAGCTCCTGAAAAAGACATTAGATAGACTGGATTAGAAGGATCCGTTATCCGAAAATTCGAATTCATTTCTTGTTTCAAATATTCACTTGTAGCATACCATATCTCAACGGATTGGCGTAATTTTTCTACCGCGTGTACAGCCCCATAATAATAGTGTTTCTCCAAAAGAAAACTCTGTTGTTCCGCGTCTTGGACTAACCATCCCTTAGAGGGTATTGTTAAAAGATCCTCGATTCCTAATGAAATCGATGTAGTAGTGGCTTGATGAAAGCCCAGAGTCTTTATTTGATCCAGTATATGGGATGTATATCCCATTCCGAAATGATCTATTAATCTGCTAATAAGTCGTTTCATAGCAGTTCCGTCTATCTCTTTATTATGAAAGACCAGATTGGCCCGTTCCGCCATACATAAGTACCCCCTTTTTCGGCTGAGTAGGATTCGACAATTGCTGAGTAGGATTCGACAATGGGCCTGAGTCAGTGATTCGAAAATTTAATTAACTTCCTTTCCTTAATCTCAATCTGGATTCGCGCGGCAAAAATGATGATACTAGCGAAATCGGAATGCCCCCCGAAAGGGGCATCGCCGAATCTAACTTCCTTGTTTAGATAGTGTATGAATAGGCCTGACTAAATCCTTGTATGGCTTCCTCTATTTCTCTATAAAAAGAAATATGACCAAGAGTGCTTCGAATGTATATAGAACGGATTTCTTTTTTTCTATTTCCCACTATTAGATAGTGGGCATAAATCTCATGATAAGTCCCCAAAGATTCATATTGAACTTCAATCGGAACTTCTCTTGACCCAATGACGCGTTGATCTAGTTTCCATCGGAGCCACAAGGGACTGTCTAAACTGATTCGTTTCTGTCTATAAGCTCCCAGTGCATCATAGGAACTGGAAAAATGGGGTTCTTTATCTTTCGTATACTTATAATTATTATTATTGTAACTTACTTTTTGATTTGGATAGTTTCCGCAACTATTATATCTATTTGCACAAATACCCCGACGGTTTCCAATCGTTAATACATAAAGTCCTATAAGCATGTCTTGGGTCGGTACGCAAATAGGATCTCCAATAGCAGGAGATAGGAGATTCATATGAGAAAACATAAGTAAACGGGCTTCCGCTTGAGCTTCCAAGGATAAAGGTAGATGAACAGCCATTTGATCCCCATCAAAGTCCGCATTGAAACCCTTACACACTAATGGGTGTAAACAAATAGTACGCCCCTCTACTAAAGTGGGTTGGAAGGCCTGTATGCCTAATCTATGCAGGGTAGGTGCTCTATTCAACAGTACAGGATGTCCCCGCATAACTTCTTGAAGTATTTCCCATACAATGGGTTCCTTTTCCCAAATTTTCCTTTTAGCAATCCTGACATTAGAAGTAGCGCGTTTCGTGATTAAATCGCGAATTACAAATAGCTGAAAAAGCTTTATTGCTATCTCTAGAGGTAATCCACATTGATGTAATGAAAGTGAAGGACCCACAACAATGACAGAACGCCCCGAGTAATCGACCCGTTTCCCAAGCAGAGTCTCGCGAAACCTTCCCTCTTTACCTTCAATTACATCTGAAAGTGATTTGTATACTTTATTGTGACCATCCCTCGTTGGTTGCCCGCGGGACCCACTATCAAGAAGTGTATCCACGGCTTCTTGTACCAACTTTTCCTGGCACATTACTAAATCTGCTGGCGCTAATTCACTTCTTTTTAATAGATAGGCAAGGTTGTTGTTCCGACGGATAACTCTCTTATAAAGTTCATTAATATCCGAAGTCACTACTTTATCCCCAGACCTATAAACAATGGGTCTCAATTCGGGAGGAAGAACCGGTAATAAGCACAAAACCATCCATTCTGGTTCTACATTTGTTTGAATAAAATGTTTCGCCAATTGCATGCGTCTAATCAAAAAAACTTTTCTTATTCGTCTTTTTCTATCTTCCCATTCATCTCCACTATACCCCTCGTCTTCTAATTCCTTCCATTCGACCAAGGAATTCTCTATAATAATTCGCAAATCCAAATCTGCTAATTGTTCTCTAATAGCACCTGCTCCTGTCGCAATTTCCCGATTTCGAAATGTTGCAAAGCCTGGGGTAGAAAAAAAGGGAGAAATGCTGTGGTTACAGGATGAAATTTCATCTTCGAATAAACCTCGTAATCGTAAGAAAGTGGGTTTTTTAGCGCTGGGCCTAGCAAAAGAGAAATCGCCGTATACTAGGCCCTCCAATTTCTTAAGGGGTTTATCTAAAAGGTTCGCGATATAACTAGGAAGACCTTTCAAATACCACACATGAGTCACGGGACATGCGAGTTTGATGTATCCCATTTGATATCTTCGTATCCGAGAATCAACAAATTCTACCCCGCATTTTTGGCAAAATCTTTCGTCTTCGTTTTCAGCTACGCTCGCTCGAGAATTTCCACAAGCACAAATTCTGCTTTTTATGGGTCCAAAGATTCTTTCGCAAAACAATCCATCTTTTTCTGGTTTATCGGTTTTATAATGAAAAGTAGAGGGCCTTGTGACTTCGCCAACGACTTCCCCATTAGGTAGGTTTTTGTTAGCCCAAGCCTTTATTTGTTGAGGGGAAACGAGTCCAATTTGGAGTTGTTGATGTTTATATTGGTCAATCATAAAATAGAAATAAGAAAAGAATTTATATTTATTCCGATCAAACTTCCTCCCTATTAACCTGGAAGTTCTTCTCAGATACAAGGAAATGATTCAGTTCTAGAGCCAAAGATCGTAGTTCTCGAACGAGCACTCGAAAAGATTCTGGAGGATCCTCGTGATTAGGTACTCTTTTTCCCCAGATCGTAGCATTAAGTATTCCTTGGCGAGCTATAAGATGATCAGATTTATAAGTAAGTATCTCTTGTAAAATATGAGCAACACCAAATCCTTCTAAAGCCCAAACTTCCATTTCTCCTACTCGTTGTCCCCCTTGCTTGGCTCTTCCTCTAACGGGTTGTTGTGTAACAAGTGAGTAGGGCCCAGTAGAACGTCCATGGATTTTCTCATCAACTTGATGAATTAATTTTAAGATATAGGACTTCCCTATTAGAACAGGTTGTTCGAAGGGGTCTCCTGTTCTTCCATCAAATATTCTACTTTTTCCCGGGTACTCGGGTTCAAATACCCATGGATTTTTTGTTTGTTTACTGGCTTCATATAATTCTGAAAACACAAGTTTTCTTGAAGCCTCTTGCTCATATCTCTCATCAAAGGGTGCTATTCTATAATGTTTCTTTAGCAGATCCCCTGCTAATCCGAGCGAGCTTTCAAATATTTGTCCCACATTCATTCGTGAGGGTACTCCTAAGGGATTGAAGACCATATCAACAGGTGTTCCATCTTGCAAATAGGGCATATCTTGCCTAGGCAAAATTTTGGAAATGATCCCCTTATTCCCGTGTCTTCCGGCTACTTTATCCCCAACTTTGATTTCACGTTTCTGTAAAATATATACACGAACCATTATGTCTAGGGGGTCCCTCTGGATCCATTTCACATCGATAACGCGCCCTCTTCCACCTATAGGTAGTTTGAGAGAAGTTTCTTTTGAAGTGGATACCTCAAGACCAAATATGGCCCGTAATAATCCAGCTTCCGCGATATACGACGATTCGCTCGCTATCTGAGGCGTTAATTTACCTACTAAAATATCGCCAGTTTCTACCCAGGATCCCAACCTAACAACTCCATTTCTGTCCAAATTGCGGAGTAAATGTTCTTCTAGATGTGGTATTTCTTTAGTGATTTTTTCAGCGGAGCCTTGGCTTGTCGTATCCGTCTGAATTTCATATTTTCGGATGTGAAAAGAAGTATAAATATCCTCATATACCAAACGTTCGCTAATTAGTACTGCGTCTTCAAAATTGTAACCTTCCCATGGCATATAAGCTACTAATACGTTTTTTCCTAAAGCAAGTTCCCCACCAACTGTAGCAGCTCCCTCTGCTAAAATTTGTCCTTTTTTAATGGATTTACCCCATGGAACCCGAGGTTTTTGGTGCATACAAGTATTTTTGTTAGAGCGCCGATGGGTAACTAAAGGAATACTTATAGTCTTCCCACTACTTGATAAAAGGATCTTGTGACTATCAGTAGAAATGATCTTTCCCTCGCGTTCGGCTATAACGGAAACCCTCGAATCTAGAGCTGTTTGACGTTCCAATCCAGTTCCAACAATGCACTTCTCGGACCGAGAAAGCGGAACTGCTTGGCGCTGCATATTAGAACTCATTAAAGCCCGATTCGCATCATTATGCTCAATAAAAGGAATGAGAGAACCTCCAATAGAAAAATATTGGAAAGGAAAAATACTTCTAACATGAATCTGTTCCCATGCAATAGTCAGGAATTCTTGACGGTATCTAGCTGGAACAACCTGTTCTTCCTGAATACCCTGATTCAAAGACAAAGAATTTCCTGCTGCTATCATATAATATTCATCTCTATTTGGTGATAAATAAACCACCTGTTTCTCTTTTTTTTCTTTTGCTTTCTCAGATATTTCATAAAATGGACTCTCTATGGATCCCCACCAGTGATCAATTCTCGCATGAATAGCTAAGGATCCAGTAAGTCCAACATTGATTCCTTCGGACGTGTCAATTGGACAAATACGCCCATAGTGACTCGGATGAATATCTCGGCTCCGAAAACTTGCAGTCCTCCCCGTCAATCCTCCAGGACCCAAACAACTCACTTTTCGCCCATGAACAGTTTGTGTCAATGGATTAGTTTGATCAAAAACTTGAGATAAGGGGTATGTGCCAAAAAAGGTCTCATAAGTAGTTATTAATAAAATCGAAGTTGAAGTTGGAGTTACCAAAGTTTGTGGAGTCGGTTTCGATTGACGTATGAATACTCTACGGATAGTTTTTTGAACCGCATGTTGTAAACGATCAAGAGCCAGTCCGAATTGATCTTGTAACAGATCCGCAACCGAACGAATACGTTTATTTTTCAAGTGATTCATATCGTCATCGTCAAGTATACCCGTTCCAAATTTCATTCCAATCAAATGATCCGTAGCGGCCAATACATCTCGTGGTAACAAGAATGTATTGTTCTGAGGTATATCAAGATTCAGTCTCCGATTCATATTTCGTCGACCAATCCTTCCTAATTCACATTTTTGTTGAAAAAATTTCTTTTGTAATTCCTCACATAAGGACTCCGAAAATACCAGGTCCCCACCTACACAAGCAAATTGTTGATAAAACTCCAAAATAGCTTTTTCTTTTGACTCAATCCTCTTCTTCTCCTTAGCATTCGGGAAAGACAAGAGAATTTCAGGGTAGGAAACATTATCTAGAATTTCTCTTAGATTCGAACCCATAGCTGATGATAGAACTAGAATAGATATCTTTTGTTTTCTACTTACGCGAGCCCATATCCTTTCTTTTTTATCAATTGCTAATTCCGATCTTCCTCCCCAATCTGATATTATAGTCCCGGTGTAGATAGAAATTCCCTTATGGTCTAATTCCGAGCGGTAGTAAATACCAGGACTTAGCAATATTTGATTGATCACAATTCGGTATATTCCATTTATTATAAAGGTTCCTAAGGAATTCATTATAGGAATGTTTCCAATAGAAATGGTTTGTTTTTGCACATCGAAACCAAAAATTAATCTCGCAGATACATATAATTCGGAAGAATAGGTGAGTGATTCATACACAGCATCCCTTTCTTTTATTGAGGGTTCTAGCAATTGATATCCTTTCGCAAATAATTGAAATGCAATTTCGTGATCTGGATCTTTAATTGTTGGAAACTTCTCAAGTTCTTCTGCCAAGCCTTGATTAATGAACCTAAAAAATCCCTCGAATTGGATCTGACTAAATCCGGGTATTGTGGACATTCCCTCATTTCCATTCCGGAGCATCTTAATCTTAAGTTTCCTTTTTATCGAAGAAAAATTCCATTATCAGCTCACTCTTCATCAATCCCTATGGATCGATCTAGCAATCATGGAATCTATATTCTGTTTACTGAATCACATGAAATTCTAGGGAACTCCACATACGTATTTCATATATGTATTTCATACATATGAATAGAGACAATTTCGAGGAAAGTTCGAATTTGCCAGGGGTACAAATCGAATGAAAATGAATTGATAAAACATTCCTAGAAAAAAATTCTGCCACTTAATGATATTCTAATCAGATTGGATGGCAAAGATTTCTCATTTTATCTCCTTTCTATGAATGGGATAAAGCCATAATATAATAATTTATAAGCACTAGAAAGTTTGACTTTAGTTCGATTTAGAATAGCACGCTTAGTTTAATTTCAAAAAAGAATTTGAGGGTTCTTTTTTGTTTCGTAGTAGTAGAATTGCTAGAAAATATAGGATTTCATTGTAGAATCCTAAAATAAAGTAAGTCCTTTTTTTTAAGTACATGCCAATCTAGTTATCCACCTCTCCACATATCCCTGCTTTTATCGTAATTTCACTTGGGTGGGCCAAGATGGTCAGGTCATACTCTATATCAGAGCAAATTTCCTTTTTTTATTCAAGATATTTAATGCAATGAAAAATTAAAGCACGATTCCCCATAGAGATATGTACATAAGGGGGATCCATGGATAATAATGCTGTTATGGATAATAATGCTGTTCGGACCTGGAGTTTACCTATACACGGATTAGGCATAAACCCATTCTATTTTATTATGCCATTAAAAGGAAGGGGGGGAGAGAATACTGATTTAAGAGTCGTTCACTACTGCAATTCAAAAAAAAGTAGAATTCTAGTTAATGGTTCCAATTTGTTCTGAATTTTGCAGCCTGTGACTGGAAATCCACTTTTTCTCCTTTTTCATCTCAATAGAAAGAAAAGGGAAGTTTTCTAGTGTTAGCAATGTGTGTTTTAAGATAGAATCCATGGAGGAGAATAATCGAAACTGGATCCAAAAAAAGCAGGAATAGATTTTTGGAAAAATATTGGAAAAAAGTAAGTAGAATTAGATTCAAGATAAAAGAAAGGGGGTTTTAGTAAGAAAACGTGGATGAATACTTGCTCTTTTCTCGATTTTAGATCGGATTTTTTGGCGGCATGGCCAAGCGGTAAGGCAGGGGACTGCAAATCCTTTATCCCCAGTTCAAATCTGGGTGCCGCCTGATCAATAAAATACTTAGGCTTATAGTACTGATCGAACTCGACAAATTCGTACCCCGCATAAGCTGGGGCAAGAGAATAACTAGGCCTGGCGATACTGGATTTTGAGAATCCATAGTTCTATTAGGGTTTGTTTTGTCGGTAGTGGCCCAAACAGCTACCAATAGGGATGAGGTAGCGTTTACTTATTCTTTTATTAATTTGAATTGATTCTTAATTGATTCGAGAATTTAAAACTACGAGGCTAAGATGTCAGAAATCTTGATATTCAAAGGGCTCCTAAGGGGCATTCTTTTTTTTCAATCTAAGATTGAAGAAGGGACTCCACGAAGGAATATCAAGACTTCCTAATTATTATACATTTTATTTATCGTACATCTTATGCTACCTACATACACTAAAGTAAGGGCTACTGATTCCGTCGAGAATCAGATTGAATAGGCTGATCAAAAATCAATTTCGGAGTTGTGGATAAAGTCTCCTCATTCTTTCATAGAATGATAGAAAGCGGGGCTGTAGGGTTTAGGTTAAAAATAAACATAGGCAAGGTAGGTATCCAATAAATATTTATCTATCCTAATTTTATGGTATATTCTGACGTCCTTTGCTTATAAAAAAAAAGGTAACAAAAGGAAGAAAAAATCTTTCTATTCCCGCGTCTTCCATTCAGGACATCATCCCCGTACTCTTTTTTAAGGAAAAGGGCTATGTATCGTATTTATACTTAATGCTCTCCAATTCTACCAGAAATCCTATAAGAATTTGTTAGGAGTAAACTCCTTGAACTGATTCATCCATAGCCTTAGGGCAGAATCCCTTTTTGACTCTGTACCCTTGATTCCACTATGATTATTGATCAATAGTAGAATAATTTCTTCATAGAAATAGGAGACATAATTTACATGGATATAGTAAGTCTCGCTTGGGCTGCTTTAATGGTAGTCTTTACATTTTCTCTTTCACTAGTAGTATGGGGGAGGAGTGGACTCTAGGGATACTACTAATTGATTGAGTAGTCGAATTGTTGTATCAACTCTTTTCTTTAATTGATCCTTTTGCATTAATCATTTTGCCAAACTTTATTCTTTCTTTCTTTAGTTTTGTTTCACTCCTGTAAGAAACTCTTGTAAGAAGGAGTCGTTCTATTCTACTCTATAGAAATAGAAAGAGCGATTACAGCAATTCATAATTTCTACTAGAAGTGACGAATGGTTAAAAAAGTTCTATACATAAGAAAATTAGACTTTCTTCCACGGAGCTATTCACAACATATCGCACACTTTCCATTTGTTTTATACTCTTTTCTTATTCTTAGAAAAATTTTTATGCTCTTTTGAAGCATCTCGCCGCATGTTTAAGCATGAAAGATTCGCTGATTTTGACTTTTACTTTTTTTCTTTTACTATAGTCTATTCTCATATTATTTTTCTCTCCCTCCATGGATTCTTTCGTGAAGAATTGTCTTCGATTTTTTTATTTTGACTTGATTGAAATTAAGTGGATGCAGTGAAAAAAGAAATTGAATTAGAATACTATTTCAATCTACTAATCTATTCTATGTAGATTCAAGATAATATAATAGAAAGACTCTAAAGTGTGGTAGAAAAAACTATATGTAGTTCTTTCTACCACACTTTATGATTCCAACCAGATCCTTTCATTTAAGACTTGGATTTTTATTTTATTTAATCCCTTTTTCATTTCTTCAATGATTAATTGGAATTCCAATTAATCATTTTGGCTGACTGTTTTTACATAAATAATAAGTAAAAAGGCAGTAGGAACTAGAATGAACAGTGCAGTAGCAATAAATGCGAGAATATTGACTTCCATAACCTCTTTTTTTTCGCAATAACTCGGGATGTAATCCCATGGAGAGGAAAAAGGGGTATCCTGTAAATTCAAGGGGAGGACTTGCATTCTGATAATACTGAATCAATTCAATATTATGAATATCGGATCTATCAAATCAATTCATGGTTGAGAGTGGAATAGTATAACATAGGAAGATCCCTTATCCATACTAAGACCAAAATTGGTTTTTTGATTGGATTAGGAATTCTCTCTTTTTTTCATCCTTTTCTACTTTTTCTTTTCTATATCTATAACCCACGATCTTTCTTATCTTATCCAATTTCCCTTCCTTTTTCTTATAGTTATACATACAATTATGTATGTATGTATGTATTATATGACCGACTTTCTATGGGTCACATAGACATACAAATAAGCAGTAGAAGTAGAAGTGAGATGGAGAAAAGAGGGCTTAAATAAAAAAAATCGAATATTTTAAATTTAGGAAAAAGGGCGTTTGCTTTGCTTGGTTTTTCTTTTATTTTATTAGGTTACTATCAATATCCACTTTTTGGGTCTAAAGATGAGAGCGGATCCATAAAAAAGGAGTCCGCAAATGGAATGAGAATGAGATAGATTCTTTCCAATTAGTCATTGAACATACACAAACAAAGTTGGAACTACAAAATGGAAGGGGCCTGGTTTAACCCAAAAAGTACTAATTATATTAAATTCACTGTCTAAGAATAAACGAATACAATTTATGTATGGATTCCGATAAAATACCGGTACTCTATTCCATAATCCATAAGAGTCGAATAGGAAGTTAAGATGAGGATGGTATCATCATAAGGATAGAGTAATATCCTAAATTATACTAATCCACGTATGATATGTATGTCTTTCTTTATCAACCGGGAGTAGTGAAAAAAGAAATTCCTATAGGCCTTCCCTCCCTCTTTAATGAAAAATGCGAAATCAAAAAAGTGAAGTAAGGATGCCCCATAGGTATTTGATCTTGTCTCCTGCCCCCTTTTTTTGATGGAAATTTTTTATGGAAAAAGGAAAGATGAATTTACCCATTCATTGAACCCTAGTTCGGGACTGACGGGGCTCGAACCCGCAGCTTCCGCCTTGACAGGGCGGTGCTCTGACCAATTGAACTACAATCCCCGCGGGGTGTATGGCATACCTATACCTATTTTTAAATAGAACCATAAGAAGATTCGATTCGTCTGTCGTACTCTAAGAAATAGACGAATCATATACTACATACCCATATATCGTATGTGGGTATAGTGAGAGTGACATAACTAGTATGTCGCGATTTTTTATCGCTTAAAATGGATGATAATCCACCTTTCAATAAGAAAAACTCTTTTGTTTGTAAAAAAGGAATGAGAGAAATATGGATTAGAAAGAAATTTCCCCCTTTCTCTTTATCCTTTATTTCTATGGATCAGACATTTTTTTTTATGGAAGAAAAAAAATGGATTTAGTTCATATTCACGAAGCCCTAGATTTTTGGGCCGAGCTGGATTTGAACCAGCGTAGACATATCGTCAACGAATTTACAGTCCGTCCCCATTAACCGCTCGGGCATCGACCCAGGAAGAATTTATTCTAGGGTTTTTGATAATCTATGATTAACCTCCTTTCATAATACTCCCTACCCCCAGGGGAAGTCGAATCCCCGCTGCCTCCTTGAAAGAGAGATGTCCTGAACCACTAGACGATAGGGGCATCACTAAACGATAGGGCCATATACAACCGCTCGTCATTATACTATAATGATAGTATGAGCAGTTTTTTAGAATTGTCAATATACTCGAAGAGTATAACTAGATCCAAAGCAAAGAGTCTTTCCTACTTTTCTGTTATGCTTTCTTAGGATTTTTTTTAGTTGATGGTTAGGTTAATTCACGGATCATCTCCTACTTTTTAGGGAAATTCATTTAAAGGGTATAGAATAAGAATAGATTAATAAAAGGGATTCTAGATTAGTTCAGTACAGGTAGTGATTTGATTGATCTAACAGGAAAAAGAGTCCAATTTGATTTCTTTTTTGCAATTTACACTCCGTGCTTCATTTAGTGTTCAGACCAAAAATGCATGCATCCCACACTAAGTCATAAAATTCAAGAAAAAAATGGAGAAATTTTCAAAAACAAAGAAAAAAAGGTGAATAAATAATAAATAAGGTGAATAAATAATAAATTTAGTAGAAAAGTACTTTATCGGATTCGAACCGATGACTTACGTCTTACCATGGCATTACTCTACCACCAAATTAAAAAGCCCTTTATCGGATTTGAACCGATGACTTATGCCTTACCATGGCATTACTCTACCACTGAGTTAAAAGGGCTTTTTATTCAATTCCAAAATTAGCCACTTTGATTTCCCATTATGGGTCTACTGCATAATGTACATAATATATGTACATATAGAGATATATGTAGAGATTATATATGTATATATCGAGATCGAGATATAGAAGTTTATTCATGGCAAGGTTCAAAATCTTGAGAAAATCAAGAAAAATAAGAAAATCTTTCATATTCTCTCTTATCACTTGCACAAAGTAGAGGTTTTTTTTTATTTTATTATATAAAAAAATACGTATAATAAAATACGTGAAGAGAGGGTTGACACAATAAAAAATTATTACTATAATTATTAGTATAGTAGTATCCAATATACTTGAAGAGGGTAAGTTCATAGGTATGTAAACACGATCTCGGACGACTCACTAAACCAAAGCACGAAAGTTAGATTGTTTATAGGAGGTGAACAAATATGAATCAATTTTTGAATATGAATCGATTTTTGAATCGGATAATACAAAAGGCCAAAAAAAAGGCCAAAGGGGCAATAAGAGCTGCTGTCAAAAAAATGGTATACTTTTTCTTTTTTATCTTTAGGCTATTGACTTTTCACGTGCTCAGAACGTTCTGCAGAATTAGGGACTTTTTTCTTCTATTGGCTGATCTTATGATGAGAATTTTCTCCATTTATGTTTTATTTCCTTTAATTGTAATTGGGTGGGGTATAAAGGAATTCGCGCTCTTAATATACCCATATGGCTGGTTAGTAATTTTCAGTGAGATACTTCTTATCTGTTTTGGTGAGAGATTGCAACTATTTTTAACAGGCATCTCTTGGAAAAACCTTCGAGTTCAAAACTTTTCCATTTTTCTTAAAAAGTTTTGGACGGATTTGTTGAAGCGATTTTTAACAGGTACCCCTTGGAAAGGGGGTACTTGAATATTCTCCAAGGATTCTAGTTGGTGCATTTTGAACAAACTATGTTAGAGTTTTAGCAACAATTTGCTTGTAAAAAGTGGGCAGTAGAATTTATATTGCAGAGTAGAAAAATTATTCTACTGCCTGCCCAACAAAAAATAATAAACCATACCCTACATACCTAACTCCTCCCGGCTATGGGTTTTCTGTTTCCGAAGACTAGGAAAAAAGGAGGATTCTGTAACCCTAAGGGTTCGATGGTATATGGATATGAAAAATATAAGATTTCCGATCCTAGCGGGAAAAGGAAGGGAACAGATACCCAATATGATTCTTGAGAGGAACATTTGGTAATGGTCTTGGTCCTCTATGCTTTTTTTATGTGTTCTTAGTTCTATTCATCTTCTTTGATTCTTTTAAACAAGAATCTAATAAACTAGAATTGAGTGGAAAAGAGGGGAGGAAATTAGTAAATGGAGAGGATCGACTAACCAGAGACATTTAGGATCTTCTTTACATCAGGTAAATCCTGACCAAAATTTCTCAGGTAAGGATTTACCTGACGTAATCAGGTAAATCCGTCGGGTCCTGTCCGCCTTTCTCTTTAAGTTACGACTCTTTGTTTCTTGCTTCTCTCAAGCCATAGGGAAAGTCTATGATGAATTTTTGAAATTCATCTCACTCTTTCTCTAGGGCTCGGACTTCATGATAAGTGGGGGAAGAAAACATCTTCCCCAATTTCTTTGTTCAGAATTGAACAAAAAGGAAAAGGAAGAAAGGGATTTATGGGGGCAGTGCTGCCCCCTATATCTCCTAGTGTATATTGTAGGAATAATCAAACTATTCCTTACAGCAGTCTGGCACACTTACGTCCTCGCAAAGCAAATAATGATCATTGTAGTCGTAACCATAGAATAAGAATACGACCCTAATCGAAATGCATACATTAGGTTCATACGCTATTGGGATGGTAAGAAGATATGTATTTTACAGACCAGAGAGGCTATCTAAACCCTAAAATAAAGGCCCGCGATCGAAGTACCAATCGCTCACTGTCATGAACCTTCTCCATTTGATTCAATAAGGGGGAATTAGCCTCCTTCTCGAATGGCTACCCTTGACAAAGGGTAGCGTTGGTATCATAATCTACATGTAGCGGGTATAGTTTAGTGGTAAAAGTGTGATTCGTTCTATTAATAACTGAATTTGAAATGATATACTTAAGGTGTCCTTAAGTTTTTTATATTCCGATGAAAACTTTAGTTCTTATAAAGGATTTAATCCTTTTCCTCTCAATAGCATATTGAGGAAGAATATACATTCTCGCGATTTGTATCCAAAGACTAATGGAAATTGCATCCAAAATACAAATTGGATTATGAGTACAGAGTCGCGAAGCATAATTTTGCATTGGATTAAGTATTCCCATTTTTTAAATATGAGTAAAGGATCTATGGATGAAGATACAAAAAAGTTTATTTCCAATCGTAACTAAATCTTCTTTTGTTAAAAAAGGAAATGGAAGCCAAATAGCTAAAAAACGGTAGTTTTGGTTTACTAGAACCATCAGCATATTGTTTCAGCTCGGTGGAAACCCAATTCTTTTCCTCAGGATCTCTTGAATAAAATTAGGGAACGAAGTAAGTAGATTAGATAGATTTAGTATAATTTCTATTTCCTACTCTATAGGGATCATCTAGAAAGCGGAGAGCTTTGGTTCCATTCAGATAGAAAAGCTGACATAGATGTTAAGTGGTGAGAATATCCATAAAGGAGCCGAATGAAATCCAAATTTCATGTTCGGTTTTGAATTAGAGACGTTAAAAATAATCAACCAACGTCGACTATAACCCCTAGCCTTCCAAGCTAACGATGCGGGTTCGATTCCCGCTACCCGCTCCATTCTGTATAAAAGGACTATTCTATTTGTCTAGACATGGTAGAGGCCTGTATTCAACCTTTTTCGTCCACCAGTTTCCGGCCCTCCAGAGCGGAGTAGAGCAGTTTGGTAGCTCACGAGGCTCATAACCTTGAGGTCACGGGTTCGATTCCCGTCTCCGCACTTAGCTGTCTGTATAAAAGGACTATTCTATTTGTATGGATATGGTAGAGGGCTGGGCGGTATCCAACCCTTTTTTATTCATTAGTTCCCGGCCCTAGAGGGCCAAATTGAGCAGTTTACAAAGTCACTTGCCCCTACAAGAAGAACTCTCAAGGCTCCTTCCTACCCTGCAGAAAAGAAAAATGAAATGAAAGAAAGGCACAGTCTACCTCCCTTCCCTTTAAAAGCAGTTTGCCAGTTGTTCGTCTCGGTGAATCCCTGATTTAGGGAGTCCTGTTGGCGAGTTCGATTCCCGCCGCCGGAGCCCCCTTTTTTTTTGAGTGGGGTGCAAAGGAAGGGTAAGATAGTAAGGGATACGGTAGTAGACTAACACCTACTTAATTTAATATAAGTAGTTAAGTAGTCAACTAGACGAAATTTTTTATCATAGTACCTTACTAAATTAAGCTGGCGAGCGGCGGGAATCGAACCCGTATCTTCTCCTTGGCAAGGAGATGTTTTACCATTG